TACATATAATTCAATTAAGATATTGTATGAAAGTCGAATTTCTTCTATTCTATTTGAGAGTGGGAAGGTTTTTGATTGGGTGAATTCAAAGACAACGAAGAATTTTTTCTACCTTACTTTCTTCCTTTTGACTTCATATCAATAACTCAATCAAAATGAAATTATCTCCAAGAACAAAATGCCTGTTATGCTTAATATCTTTAGTTTGACCTGTATTAATTCGGCTCTTTATTCGAGTAATTTTGTCTTCGCCAAATTGCCGGAGGCCTATGCTTTTTTGAATCCGATTGTAGATGTTATGCCAGTCATACCTCTGTTTTTTTTTCTCTTAGCCTTTGTTTGGCAAGCTGCTGTAAGTTTTCGCTGAGATCTTTAATATTATCCTAGAAAATTCAGGATTTATTTCGAAGATTTTATCAATTGGATCAAATAAGTCTCACAATAATGAACCCTCAATTCAAAGAAACTCTTGACTAGACGCGATAAATCTAAATCACCCCATTCAGACCCCATTTTGTTTTCCAATGAAAGACACTAATCCTATTAGTATCCGAATCTTAGAGACTATATAATTTTGGGTATGAAATGCAATTTTAGTAATGAAAGACTCTTATGACAAAAGAATTTTCATAAATTCAAAAATTTTTCTATTTCTAGAAAGCGCCTCATTCATTTCGTGATGTCAAAATAGAATTAGGGTATGTGGTATAAAAACAGACGATCTATTCCCCCTTTTCAAAAAAAAAATGATCTTGGAGATTGTGTAATGCTTACTCTCAAACTTTTCGTTTATACAGTAGTGATATTCTTTGTTTCTCTCTTCATCTTTGGATTCCTCTCTAATGATCCGGGGCGTAATCCTGGACGTGAAGAATAAAATGAAAAATGATTTGAAAATTTTGAAAGATCAATGAAATTAAAATATCAAGTCATCGAGGGAGGCGGAAAGAGAGGGATTCGAACCCTCGGTACAAATAACTTGTACAACGGATTAGCAATCCGCCGCTTTCGTCCACTCAGCCATCTCTCCCAATTGAAAAAAATACTATGTTACATTACACATAAAGTAAGGATTAAAAAAGGCTTTCTTTCTATCTTTTTATTATATAGATTAGATATGTATAACTTTTATCAGTAATTCAATTTAGATAAAGTAAGAGCTAAAAAGATCCAATTGTTTTCATTTTGATCGAAAAGGCACTTTTCTTTTACTCCCGCGCCCGGCCCGGCTAGGTATTGACCTAGTCAGGGCCCTTTGCCAAGCCCTTTTTTGTTCCAACGAATGATAGATAAAACCCTTTATCGGGTTTGAAAACAGAAAGACTTGTTAGTAAATTAAAACAACTCGAAAGTGTGATTTCTTATTATTTTATTCTTTTTTTTTACTTACTGTGTTTTATATTTTTTTGTAATAAAAAAGAGATATAGAATAAACAAAAAAAAAACTCTGGACTCTTACACAACGCATTTTTATGTTATGATTTTGGTGCTTTTAGTGAATCGTCTCTATCAAAATGACTTTAGTAAAAAAAAATAAATTCTTATTTAATTTTAGTTATTTAATCTTTTCCTAATTGAATCCCGCAAACAAAAAAATAAAGTTAACACTCTAATTTTCATGATTCGTTTAGAATCCTATTTTGATTACGCCAAATGCCTCTGTTCGACAAAAGATCCTTTTGTATACAATAATCACATTGTAGCGGGTATAGTTTAGTGGTAAAAGTGTGATTCGTTCTATTAATCCTCTTAATAGTTAAGGGGTCCCTCGGTTTAATTTATATTCCGATTAAAAACTTTTTTTCTTAAAAGGATTAAATCCTTTACCTCTCAATGACTGATTCGAGGAAAAATAGAAATTCTCGTGATTTGTATCCAAAGGTCAATTGAAAATTGGATTCTAAAATTGCGAAACATAATTTGTAAATTGGATTAATACTTCCAATTAAATAATTATGAATAAAGATCCATGGCTGAAGATAGAAAAGTTTATTTCTAACCGTAACTAAATCTTCAATTTTGAGTTGATAGAGAAGAAATTGAAGCAAAATAGCTATTAAATGATGACTTTGATTTACTAGAGACATCGACATCTTGTTTTAGCTCGGTGGGAACAAAGTACTTTTCCTAAGGATTTTTTGAAATAGAAATAAAGAACGAAGGAACTAGAAAGATTGTTACAATTCTCTTATTCTAGCGGGATCATCTAAAAAGCAAGTCTTTTTGAATTCAATGTATTCAGACAAAAAAGCTAACATAGATGTTATGGGTAGAATTTTTATTCACATCTTTTCGATCTTTAGATCTAGGAATTTATCCATCTTCCATAAAGGAGCCGAATGAAACCAAAGTTTCATGTTCGGTTTTGAATTAGAGACGTTAAAAATGTTGAATTGAATCGGCGTCGACTATAACCCCTAGCCTTCCAAGCTAACGATGCGGGTTCGATTCCCGCTACCCGCTTTAGACCCTCTCTTATCGAATTCATATATTCATTCTT